CTAAGAGCGCTTTCTTATCAGAATAGAAAAGACTGTAAAGAAAAGGATTCTTTTTCGAACCCTAACCCAGTTTGTATGCATATATTCTATAGTTTCATAAAAATGAATGATTTTGTGCAATTTGAATCGATCTCAATTGATTCCTCGTTACTGCTCCTTTGAGTAGGAATAGGTAGGGATGACAGGATTTGAACCCGTGACATTTTGTACCCAAAACAAACGCGCTACCAAGCTGCGCCACATCCCTTCAATTGTTCTACAGTGTCATTGTAGAGAATTCCTGTCTTGTTTTCCACATCCCTATTTCCTCCATTGAGAAACACAATTTTTCTGCCCATTTCGTCTTTTTGGTCTCATTTAACATAACATATTTAACATAGAATATAATAATAAGAAAAGGACATTTATATATACGAAGAACCCATCATAAAAAAAATGAGTATTTTTCGGAACTACTCGCTAAGAGGGGATGTATTTTTTTCTGTTTTAATTTTAAGAAAAGGCAAATCTTATGGATCATTGTACATTTCAATTTGAATTAGGGATTCCGTGTGCAACTCTAAGTGGCCCTTAACTACATATGCATCTGATCATATATGCATTATCTTTATGTATTACAATAAAAAAAAGGAGGTTTTTCAATGCGAGATCTAAAAACATATCTCTCCGTGGCCCCAGTACTAAGTACGCTATGGTTCGGGGCTTTAGCAGGTCTATTGATAGAGATTAATCGTTTTTTCCCGGATGCGCTGACATTCCCCTTTTTTTCATTCTAGTTATTGACATCGGAAGGAATGAAGAAGATTTGAAATACAATCAAATATCTGTGACTAATCCCTCCCTTTTTTTCTTTCTCTTTTTTCCCTTTATTCTTATTTTTAGAATAAGGGACGAAAGAGAAAGAAAAAAAGTGGATTCAACGTCTGCGAGACTCGGGTTCAAATTCGAATTAAATGAATAGTAATTATAGAGATATGGGGGTAGAATAGGAAATTGCGGGTCTAGGGCACGAATACAAGATCTTTAACTTACGTCCTTCGTGTTGAAATAGAGTTTCGAAATCATTGTTTTATTTATTATTTACTATGGCTTTGCTTTGATTTATTATTACTTTATTGATTTTGATCTTTTAGAGTTGGATTTCAAGTTAGTAACTTCTATTTTTTCCTTCCTTTCTTTTTCTTCGTTTCGAATCAAAATAGAAGAGTTGAGTAAATCAAAAATCCAAAGGAGGTTCATGGCCAAGAAGAAAGATGCGCGAGTAACGGTGATTTTGGAATGTACCAGTTGTATCCGAAACGGTGTTAAGAAGGTGTCAACGGGAATTTCCAGATATATTACTCAAAAGAACCGGCACAATACGCCTAATCGATTAGAATTGAGAAAATTCTGTCGCTATTGTTACAAACATACGATTCATGGGGAAATAAACAAATAGATCGAACTAAGTATGTCTTATCTTTCAAAGGGAAAAAATTACATTATATAGAACATATTGAAATAGAAATAGAACATATTTAAATAGAAAATAATCCTATTTGTTTGGGGTTAAAATGACAATTAAGAAATAGGATTTTCGGGATAATAAATAAACTATACAAACAAACCATGGATAAATCCAAGCGACCTTTTCTTAAAAAAAAGAAAAAAAAGCGATCTTTTCGTAAGCCTTTGTTCTCGGGGGATCGAATTCATTATAAAAACATTAGTTTAATTAATCGATTTATTAGTCAACAAGGAAAAATATTACCTAGACGAGTGACTAAATTAACCTTGAAACAACAACGATTAGTTACTAAGGCTATAAAAATAGCTCGTATTTTAGTTTTGTTACCTTTTTGCAATAATGAGCAAAAATTGAAAAGAACCAAGCCGACCGCTAGAACTCCTGGTCTTAGAACCAGAAAAAGAACCAAGCCGACCGCTAGAACTCCTGGTCTTAGAACCAGAAATAAATAGGCTTATTCTTTGTTCACTTGAATCAGAATTCCAATCCGAACTCAAACGCGGATTGGTGTTTTGTTCGACAAATCCGAGAATCCAGATTTTATTATCGTGTCGTAAGAAAAAAAACGAATCGCAAAAAAAAGATTTTTTATTGAACGTGTTCATTCATTTTGACTACTTTAGCATATTTTCTCATAGTAATTTCCACTCCCCCTTCCCGGAGTTCATTCTCCGGGCAACTCTATTTACAATTATTCCGGTGTATTCTACTTCTTTTCTGATTTCGTTGGAAATTATAGAAAAACAATTCCTACTTGCTATAGTTATTTGGGCCAGTATTTTACGATTAAAAAGCAACTGTCTCTTGTATAGATCATGTATTAATTTACTATAACTATAGGATACTACCCTTTCTCGAATTGCTGCGTTTATCCGAGTGATCCACAAACGACGAAAATTTCTCTTTTGGTTATCCCTATCCCGATGAGCCGAAAACAAAGATCTTATTTCCTGTTCAGTAATAGTTCGAGTAAGTCTTGAATGCGCCCCTCGAAAACTTGATACAAATGAGCCACTTTTTGTTCTACGTCTCCGAGCTACATATCCGCGTTTAGTTCTGGTCATTAAATAAATAAAACTTTGACAAATAACTATTTCTTTTCTTTCAGTTATTCTTTTCCTCGTTCTGGTCTATTAATAACCAAACGGATTTTTCCAATGTATAAAATACAAATTCCAATGGCTTTGGCTACTATAACCTTCCCGACCACGATTTTTTCTTTGTTTAGGTATTTTACTAAAGAAATAAGAAATTTTCTTTTGCTAGGTGTCAAAAATAGCAAAAGAAAATTTCTTATTGCAAAAGAAATATAAATTGAATGGATAAAGAAATAGTGGGTTCCATCGTTTCTATGGTTATTTCTTAAACGGTGAGGTCTTCTCTATACACCGGAGCCTTTACTTCATTTAATCAATCTTATTGGTAACTTGTATAGTTCACACCACACTCTTTGGCTCTACCCCTGAATTATCCAGTAACAGGTCTTTCACACTGAGACCCACCTATACAGTAACGGTATTTAATTATGAAAGTTAGCTGGGTAGCTGACCCTCGTAGTCCGTTCTTGACCGAGTGAGAACTCCATTTTTCTGTTTTTTTTTTGAATTTCAATAAGATTTCCTCCGCTTAATGGATAACCATTTGCTACCAATGGAGAATTGCTTCTCATCTTAAATTCAGTTGATTTGATTTGCACCAATGAAAACCATAAACTTTCTACACAATAGAGGGATTGATTTGCTTATTTTAGTTTTAGATAGTGAATGGAGTTCCTTCTTCCATTCTATCCTATTCACTGGTACTGATCATTCATACTGGAAAGCGGTTTTCTTGCTTTTTTTTGTGTCAGTTCATGATCTAAACGAGTCGCACATACACCCTAGTACATGTTCCTCGACGCTGAGGACATCCCCGAAGAGCGCGGGTTTTCACGACATTTCGAATCGGCTGTCTTGCATTTCTAAGAAGTTGTTGACTAGTTGGCATATTGAATCATATACGTAATGGGCTGGTTTAGATTGATCCTAACCGGGTCATTTTATTATTTAAAAATACAAATAATCAAATGAAAAATAATACGAATAATGAAATGAAAAATAATACGAATAGTCAAAAGAAAAATACGAATAATCCAATTTAAGATCTGAATAATCCAATTTAAGATCTGAATAATCCAATTTAAGATCTGAATAATCCAATTTAAGATCCGAGTAATCCAATTTAAGATCCGAATAATCCAAAGTAAGATCCAAGTAATCCAAAGTAAGATCCAAATAATAAAACGACAAATAATATATATAACAACAAAGGAAAGTACGCATAGCAAAAAAAACCGGATTTGCGTATAATCTATTTTATAGAAATAAGTTAGGAGATCAGATTTCAATTTAAGGAGATCAAATCTCAATTTATGAAAAAGCAAAACGATTTGATCTCTCTGACCGAAATGAGTAAGGAGATCAGATCCCAATTTAAGGAGATAAGATCTCCTTTTATGAAAATGCAAAACGATTTGATCTCTCTGACCGAAATGAGTAAGGAGATCAGATCCCAATTTAAGGAGATAAGATCTCCATTTACGAAAAGAATTTCGAATCATAGGGAACCCCCTCCTATTATAAAATCAATAAGCCTATACTCTTTGGCTTCTATTGGTGACATAAAAACGTCTTTTTCCAAGGCATCCGTTATTTCCGTTCGGGATTTGAATGTCGTTCTTCTATAACCATCTATGATGCAGTCGCGTATTTTTTCTATTGCCTGCAATTCCAGGACAAGCTCTTTCATTTCCACGTCCGAAACAGAACTAGAGGGTTGATGCATCATTACCCTGATGATAGAAGGATTCTCTATCTGCTGTGTGAAACGAACAGAAAAAAAAGATAGAATTGAACAACCGTACGGGCATCGTCTTTTGTGCATTGCATACGGCTCTACAATCAAATTGCCACCCTTCCTTTCGGAGGAGTTAAAAATACTATGATGGCTCCGTTGCTTTCTATTTTAAAATGGATTCTTTTTTTGTCTTTGATTCAGCAATCCCAAAGTTTCTTTTTGATCCAACCAAAAAAGGAAAAATCTTGTTTTTTTTTCGCACTCTTTTTTTCTAACATAAATATTGTTAAGAGCCCTTCGGTGTGAAAACAAAAAAGTTTGTGACGCTGAATTGGACTCCCGATAGATAAGAGAAAATCGGAAATACCTTTTATCTCATACTACTCTCTCGATACATAATCGAATCTTTTGAAAAAAAAAACAATACAAAAATTTTTCATATCGAATTCGAAGTGCCATGCTATTATTACTTAATATTCATATGGCGAAGGCATAGTTTTCTTTTTTCTCTCAAATAAAAAAACCTCATTGGCGCCAAGCGTGAGGGAATGCTGTACGTGAAGTTCCTCCATTCAGGATAAAACATGCCATTGACGCGGCTACTCCCACAGCTGTTGTCTCGACTGGTGCGAGAAGAGTGTCTATAGTATCATAAATG